TTGGTGTTAAAAGATTCGAACTTTTGACCTTTGTAGCGTAAATACAACACTCTACCAACTGAGTTAAACACCAATTTTAGATTGATTATTTATTCTTTAGTGCACATAGCAGGACTTGAACCCACCATTAATGATTGGAAGTCATTTATTTTACCCGATAAATTATATGTGCATTAATCTGGGGACATTTTCCAATACCCCCGCTGTGTTACGACTTCCTCAACCTTATAAACCCTCCATGATGCTAAATTACAAATTAAAGTATTATGTAACAATCTTTTCATATTTGATTTTTTTTCTATTAATTTTAACTTAACACTTTAAGATTCTTTACTTGGTAGAGATGACGGGCGATTTGTACGAACACTAGAGCCATATTCACCAGAACCCTCTACTTTCTGATTACTATTAAATCCAACTTCATACTCCTTATTTCAAAGAGTTTTCCGAACTTTTACTTTAAAAGGTTTAAAATCTTTTTGTGTATAAAATTGTAGCGCATGTATAGCCCAAAACATATGGATCATAAGGACCTGACGTCATCCTTTAACCAAAAATGACTGAATAATAATTTTGATTAAGGGTTAAGTTCGTTCTATTACTTTCACAACACAAACTGACGACGGCCATGCAATACCTGAATTCAAGCCCGGTTAGGTTAAATACAAACCTAAGGTTTATATTACGATTTTATTCGTTTAATCCTTAACCCCTGCTTGCTTCTAATTTTGGTAAGGTTAATCGCGGACTATCGAATTAAACCACACGCTCCTCTAATTGGATTAGTGAACCGCCAAATTTTTTGAATTTTAATCTTGCGATCGTACTCTTCAGGCAGAACTATCTTAAGTTTTTGTCGACCACACACAAATTAAAGTAATATTACTTAACCTATTTTAAGTGATCTTATATTCATAATTTACAGTAAGGACTACTAGGGTATCTAATCCTATTTGCTCCCCTTACTTTCGTGTTTCCGCGTCAGTTTTTAGTGGTAAACCGCTTTCGCCTACGGTGTTCTAATTTATATAAAAGCATTCTACCGCTACATAAAAATTCCATTTACCCCCTAAAACTCCTTATATTAAATAAACTTTAGCCAACACACCCTTTACGCCTTTTCTGATAAAAACTTAGACCTTACGTATAACCGCGTCTGCTGGCACGTATATTGGACGGTCTTCTTTTGCAACATCTCTGTGTCATACTTTCATACATTGCACAAGATTCTCTACTGCTGCCTCTATACCGAGTCTCCCCCTTGTTTCAGTGGAAGTGTGGCTTTTCAGCTACGCATCTTCGGTAAGAAAATTATGATTAAAAAATCTTTCTTCACCTAATACGACTCTGGCTCATCAATTAACCAGGATAGAAACCGAAGGTTGATATTACGAATTTACAATTCGTGCATATTGATTGATTCCAAAGCATTACTCACCTGTATGGAGCATTTGCACGTCTCTTATTACGCATGCATCTGTCTTCCTAGCATGTATTAAAAGTGCTGCTCGCTTTATATCTTCCCCAAAATCAAAGGAATTGCCCAAAATCGGATTTGAACCAATAACCCAAACATTTTCAGTGTTTTGCTCTGCCAATTAAGCTATCTGAGCTAACCCATGAATTGGATGTAATATTACAAATTTTACTAAATATTTCCCTATATAGGGCGGGTTGAGGAGTTATGTTTATTATAAAATTTTATTTTATTTCTTTATACTTTACTTTTGAGCTTTGGGAAACTTAAACTTTAAATAGAATTATGTAGACCATATTACCTAAAATTACGAATTAATTCCTTAAATCTTTGCGCATTTGTACAATTCAACCATTTAAAATGAAAAGAGGATTTGAACCTCTATCTTATTACACATGAGATAATTGTTTTACCCTTAAACTATATCATTTATTTTGGAGTTTACTGGTCTCGAACCTGCAACCTTAGACTTGCAAAGCCTACGCTCTACCCGTTGAGCTAAAACCCCCATAATTTAATAAATAATTCTGTGCGCAATACCTTAGGGCCCGAAGCTAGTCGAAGGTTGACTCACAATCGACAAAAGCGAAGTAATATGAAAATTACAGCTGCTTCGGGTCATTTAAAACTAATATAAACCAAAGGTTAAATAGCTTTTATATAACAACTGAAGGTTGATATTACGAATTCACCCTGAAGGGTTTATTTGTTAGATCTTACGAATTGTAGAGTTATTTAATCTAAAATTCGTTCGTTTAGCTAACTAATGGTGACTTACAATACTGAAGCCCCCGATATAAAGAAAGTTGTAAAGATAATCATAATTAAAGCATAATTAAACACCATACCAGACTGATAGTTACTAATGGTTTGAGTTAAACTTATTAATACTTTGGATATTCCCTTTGGACCTATTGTTTCTAATATACCTCTGTCTATAATTCTATACGTTACTAAGTGACCAAACTTTCATACATTTTTTACAATAAAATGATTAATTACGTAATTAAACTGCCATGCTGAATTAAAAAAGGTATATACAACATGAAATAGCTGAGTCCATGGTGATTTTTGCTCAAATTTCTCTTCACTAAAACTCGAACGCACATTCCTTATTGAATTCACACGCACAAAGTTTCTAATACCCCCCTTTGCTCCCGTCACCCGAGTAACACGATCATAAATGACAAAAGCCAATAAAGCCCCTAACAAACTTAATACTAAAGGGACCACTTTAACCGAATTAGATATCATTGGAGGAATTACATTAGATATAACCACCTCTTTACCTAAATAACCCACAAAAATACTTCCAAACGCCAATAAAAGTAGAGGTAAGGTTATATTTCAAGTTGACTCGTGAACTTTAGTCAAAACCTCTTTTTTTAAATTTGTATCGGTTATAAATGTTAAATATATTAACCTCATTGAATAAAATGCGGTCAATAGCGCTGAAAAACTCCCCAATCAATAAGCAAAAGCCACGTAATACTTATCGTAAGTTAACTCTAATATTAAATCTTTTGAATAAAACCCGGTTAAATAAGGAAAACCCATTAACGATAAAGAACCTATCAAAATCATAGTATAAGTAAAAGGTATTGATTTTAACAATCCCCCCATCTTTCTCATATCCTGCTCGTCACTTACAGCATGGATAACAGAACCCGCGCTTAAAAATAATAAAGCCTTAAAAAAGGCATGGTTCATTAAATGAAATAAACTAGTAGAATAATTTGATAAACCACAAACCATCACCATATAACCTACCTTACTACAGGTTGAGTAAGCAATCACCTTTTTTAAATCATTTTGAACTACCCCAGTTGTTGCCGCAAAAAAAGCTGTTAGAGCCCCCAAAATAGTCACCACAGTTAATGCAAAAGGAGACCCCTCAAAAAGTGGACCAGACCTAATTATTAAAAACACCCCCGCGGTTACCATAGTCGCTGCGTGAATTAACGCTGAAACTGGCGTTGGCCCTTCCATAGCGTCCGGAAGTCAGGTATGTAATCCTAATTGAGCAGATTTACCCACTGCACCTAAAAACAATAATAAACAGATTATAGTTAAACTATCTTTATTAACTCCAACCGAGTTTGAGTAAACATCTCCCCACTCATTTAAACTCATAACACTGTAGATAGTTGAAAAATCTAAAGCCCCAAATTCAGCAAGAATTTTTATCATAGCTAATATTAGCCCAATATCCCCTACTCTATTTATCAACATCGCCTTCATTGCGGCTTTATTTGCTTTTATTCTGGTTAACCAAAAATTAATTAAAAGATACGAACATAAACCTACACCCTCTCAACCAATAAATAATTGCACATAATTTTCACTTGTTACTAAAACTATCATTAAAAAGGTAAATAAAGACAAGTAAGACATAAATCGAGGGATATGAGGATCTCCCGACATATAACCTGTTGAATAAATATGAACAAGTGCAGACACGCTCGTAACCACAATTAACATAATTGCGGTTAAACTATCAAATTGCAACCCAAAATACGCTGTAAACAACTCTGAGTCAAATCATCTTCATAATTTTACATACGCAGCGGAGCTATTTAAAACAGTTTCATAAAAAATACAACAACTCACAAGTGCACTAATCACTATACAACTAGAGGTTAATACACCAGCCCCCTTGGTCCCTATTTTCCTTCCAAATAATCCTGATATTATCGCACTTAATAAAGGCAAAAATAATACTAATATATACATTGATTCTAGCCTACCCCACCTAAAGGTTTAATAAACCTTAATCCAAAACCTCCTCTATGGGGGGCCGTACCAACATACTGAGTAGTAAGCTTTATAATGCTCACGTCGGTTGTAAATCGGCCGGTAGAAATAATTCGACCTAAAGGTTGAATTATTCTGTAAAACCCCCCTAAGCATATAGGCTTATCGTCGCATCAAGAGTTAGTTGTAATAAAAAATTAGGGCTAACGATTAAAAATAATATAATAAAAAAGGTAACTCCAATTATTATGGACTTGCTTAAATCAATTCTTTTTTCTTTTTTTAAAACCTTCTGTCAGACTAACATCGAATAATCTCTTGACCCTAAAGGGAAATATATTATCTGCACCAGCCTCACATAATACACCCCAGCAATTACTGAGCTTAGCACAACTATAATACAAATTAAATAATAACCACTTGATATCCCGGCCAATAATATTAGCCACTTACTTAAAAACCCCGCTAAAGGCGGTATACCCGCTATTGATAAAAAACTTAAAGCCAAAGTGAACGCAAGCACAGAGTTTTCTCTTGATATTCCACTTACCTCAACTATAAGATTTTTAGTTAAATTTAAAGATAATATTATTGAAAAACTACAAATAGTCATTATTACATATATAATCATATATATCAAACTTGCCTGAATACTTTCAAGAGAACCTATCGCAACTCCAAAGAGCACAAACCCCATATGTCCTATACCACTATAGGCTAATAAACGTTTTATTTTTGTTTGATTTAATGCACCGATTGACCCACAAATTATAGAAAAAACAGCACAAACTAAAACCACATTAATAACAGGACCTATTTGTACTAATACCGAAAATATAGCTATCTTAGATATGGTTGCCAATGTTGCTGCAATTATCGTTGCACTACCATCATAAACATCCGGAGCCCACATATGAAAAGGAGCCACTGATAACTTAAACAATAAGGATACAGTAATCAATATCTTACCTACATCCGCCGTTAAACACGAATTTAGACCTTGAACACTGGTTTGCCCCGACAGCCCATATAATAAAGCACAACCAAATAACAATAACCCAGAAGACACGGCACCTAAAACAAAATACTTCAGTCCCCCTTCAGTGCTATAAGCGCTCTCCCTTTTTATAGCCACTAAGATAAACAGAGTTAAGGTTTGTAACTCTATAGCCAAATATATTGAAAGCCAATTAACTGAAGACACTAATAATAACGAACTTAAAACAACAATTAGCATCAAAACTACTCATTGTCTAGTAATGCTTTCTATTTCGGACTCTCTTGAAAACACAATGGTAGGAGATTCGGCTCCCTGATTTTGATCTTTACCTCAAATTTTCAATAAATCTAAATTTAGAGTAATAGCCTTTGAATCTTCCCCCTCACTTTTTCTATCCTGAGAACCCGAACCATACATTAGTAATAATGAAACAGACCCCATTATAATAATTAACTTTGATATAACTACCCAGCTATTTGTTATCAATAATCCCCCGGTCCCCCACATTAAAGAATCACTCGTGTAAAGCACATCCGGCCATAGTTGGGCTATAATAACACCTATTATAAATAAAGCCCCAACCGATAATTTAAATGTAGATAAATTTATCCCATAAAGAACTAAACTCAATATGACTAAACTTAATAATAACTCAGAAAATATTGTAATCATGAATTCTACCATTATATAATGGATTTAATATATAATAAAAAATTATTAACAACTCTTATTTGAATTAATTATATAATTAATTCTTCCTACAGATTATCTTGAGTTAAATATGTGTAAAGGTAGGACTCGAACCTACATCCCCAGATAATGAGTCTAGTGACTAACCCTTAGTCTACCTTACAATAACATTACGAAGGTCAATAGAGACCCCCGCATTTCATAGAGAATAAATATGCGAATGTACGATATAATCCCAACGGACCCCAATTCGTGCAAATAATCTTAAGAATTTAAAAACCCCTCGGTAAAGTTGGAATTGAACCAACAGCCTCAGTCTTATCAAAACCGCGCTCCACCAAATTAAGCTACATACCGAGGCCAGATACCACCGATGAGACTTGAACTCATATGGCTATAATGCCTCCAGATTTTAAGTCTAGTGTGTCTTCCATTTCACCACGGTAGCTAAAACATAACCTAAAGAACTAAAATATGAATTTATTCCAATTTGCCCCCAAGGCAATTTTAAGAATAATAATAATTATTCCTACCGATTATTGGATAAATATCTTTAAATTACGAAGTTAATCCTAAAGGCTTATATGTAAAAATACAAATTAATAATTCTGGGGGTAATTTTCATTCATGGATTAATTGAAATTAATCCATGAAGGAGAGTATGACTACATAACCTTGTAGGAAATATCACTACCCCCCTTATATTAAGGATTATTGGCTTAAAATACCCCATGGAAATATTCCATTGTAAACTATTCTTGATTTAAGACCTATAATTAATTATTAGATGGTCTCTCAAATTAGCTACACCAACCGTCAATTAGAGCCCGTGTCGGTAATCAGACATAACCCTGGAATTAGATCCCAAAAGGCGGCAAAATATCAAAACCAATTAGAAGCCCAGACACTAACACCACAAAAGCCAAGCTTAAGGGCAAATAAGATTTTCACAATAGAGCCATTAATTGATCATACCGAATTCTAGGATAAGTTCCTCTTATTCAAATAAACAAAAAAATAAGAAAAGCTACTTTCCCGCCTAATCACCAAGAATGTGCTCAATTTCCGTCGAATAAGCTATAACTAAAATAACCCTCAAAAGGACACAATCACCCTCCAAAAAATAAAATAACCCCAAAAGTTGACATCAAAATTATATGGCAATACTCAGCTAAAAAAAATAGAGCAAAAGACATACTTGAATACTCAACATTAAAGCCCGATACTAATTCTGATTCCCCTTCTGTTAAATCAAAAGGCACTCTATTTGTTTCTGCTAAAGCAGACACAAAAAACATGAAGGCAATAGGAAACAACGGTAAAATAAACCATACTGTGCTCTGAGTTAAAACTATTTGGCTTAAATTTAAAGAACCAACACATAAAACTACAGAAATAATTATTAGCCCAATAGATACCTCATAACTTATCATTTGAGCTGCAGCCCTAATTGCACCCAAAAAGGCATACTTTGAATTACTACCTCATCCCGACATTAATATTGCATAAACACTAATCGAAGAAACGGCAAATAAATAAAGAATCCCAATACCTAAATCACTTAACACTACACCCTCACTATAAGGTATTACCCCTCAAGCAATAAAAGCCAAAGTTAATGACAAAATAGGTGCTAATATATATATAAAGAGGTTAGCATGGTTAGGTATAATTATCTCCTTAGTAAATAATTTTACTCCGTCCGCAATCGGCTGCAATAAACCGTATACACCTACCACATTTGGACCCTTTCTACATTGAATATAACCTAATACTTTTCGCTCAGCTAATGTTAAATATGCTATTGAAATAAGTAAAGGCACTAAAATAGTTAATATTTTTATAATTATTATTACCATCTTTTATCTCCCCAGCCCAAAAATCGCAAATAGAGACCCTTAGGTTAAATTATTTCCTCTCTAGGTTTCTATTACAATTTTATCCTGTAAATAATAATTATTTCTGTTAAATTTACAAGTCCGGCTTTCAAGGCGTTAATAGGAGTTGAACCTATACCTCATAATTTTGCAAATTACCGCAAATTCCTATTATGCTTTAACGCCCATCATAACCGAAAACGTTGATTAATCATCTGGAGGAAGGGATGGGATTCGAACCCATGGGCTACAATAGCAATTGTTTTCAAGACAAACACATTAAACCACTCTGTCACCCTTCCTAACCCCTTATTCTGCACCAAATAAAACTTCGACTGAAGTCGAAGTTTTACTTATATATTTATTCGGTAGGTTAAAATATTTAACCCCATGGAAATCTACTAATTTATTATAAAATTCATGGATTAATCGTAATTAACCCATGAATATTTAAACACGAGAGCTTTGCCCTTGTATAACAAAAGGTAATTCATTATATGTATGATGAGCTGGAGGCGACTGTTGAGCCCACTCTAAAGAAGGATAATGACCACTATCCTCAGTTCATCCCTCAAATTTTCTTTCTTGAACAAAGGCATCGTAGATTATATAGATAAATCAAACCACCCCCACAATAGATATCATTGACCCTATTGAGCTTATTTGGTTTCATCCCGCAAAACTGTCATGAAAGTCGGAATACCGTCTAGGTAAACCTGCTAATCCTAAAAAGTGTTGAGGGAAAAAGGTTAAATTTACCCCAATAAACATTATTCAAAAATGAATTTTTCCATAAACTTCATTATAGCTATATCCTGTGATTTTTCCAAATCAATAATAGAATCCCGCAAACAAAGAGAAAACGGCTCCCATTGATAAAACATAATGAAAATGTGCTACCACATAATATGTATCATGTAAAACAACATCTAAAGAACTATTCGCTAAAACAACACCGGTTAAACCCCCCATTGTAAATAAGAATACAAACCCAATAGCTCAAAGCATTGGAGTGTCTAATCGTAGTGAACCCCCAAACATAGTAGCAACTCAACTAAATATTTTGATTCCCGTAGGAACTGCAATAATCATTGTTGCCGCAGTAAAATATGCTCTAGTGTCTACATCCATTCCTACTGTAAACATGTGATGAGCTCATACTATAAACCCTAATATTCCAATTGAAACCATGGCGTAAACCATTCCAAGATATCCGAATATTTGTTTTTTAGCAGAGAATGTTGGTATTATTTGAGAAATTATACCAAATCCAGGTAAAATCAATATGTAAACTTCTGGGTGACCAAAGAACCAGAAAAGGTGTTGATATAAAATAGGATCACCTCCCCCCGCCGGATCAAAGAATGCAGTATTAAAGTTTCGATCTGTTAAAAGCATTGTTATAGCTCCTGCAAATACTGGTAAAGATAACAATAACAAAACGGCTGTTACTAAAACAGATCACACAAATAAAGGCATTCGGTCCATTGTAATCCCTGGTGCTCTCATATTTATAATGGTTGTAATAAAATTCATAGCTCCCAATATTGAAGATATCCCAGCTAAATGAAGGCTAAAAATTGCCATATCTACCGATCCCCCTGAGTGAAATTGTATACTTGATAAAGGAGGGTATACCGTTCAACCAGTTCCTGCTCCTTGTTCTACAAACGCTGAACTCAATAATAGAGTTAAAGCGGGAGGTAATAATCAAAAGCTAAGATTATTCAATCTAGGAAAAGCCATATCAGGCGCACCAATATACAGAGGAACAAATCAATTTCCGAAACCTCCTATTAGCACAGGCATAACCAAAAAGAAAATCATTACAAAGGCGTGAGCAGTTACTATTACGTTATATAAATGATCATCGCCAAGCATTGAACCAGGAGCAGATAGCTCTAATCTTATTAACATGCTAAAAGCTGTCCCTATCATTCCGGCAAAAGCCCCAAACAATAAATAAAGAGTTCCAATGTCTTTGTGATTTGTTGAAAACAATCAACGGCTTAAATACATACTCATTAATTCTAAAAATCAGGATATTACCCAACGTCCAATTATAAACCCTAGGTAATATAAACCATCCTGATTTTGATAAATTGATTTTAAATTATTTTAATTTAATTTATCCTACCCTCTTAAAAGGTTTAAGGATTTTACTGCAATTGTGCCCCTTACACGATAATAAGCCACTAGGATTGCCAATCCAATGGCAGATTCTGCCGCGGCTACAGTTAAAACCATTAAGGTAAAAATTTCCCCGATTAAATTGTCTATTACAATAGAATTTATTAAAAATAAAAAAGCAATAGCCAATAACATCAACTCTATCGACATCAACATTATTATAAGATTGCTTCTATTTAAAACGATCCCTAAAACCCCAAAAATAAATAATATAACCCCCACGGTCAAATATTCATAGTACATAATGCCTAAAGGGAATCGAACCCTTATTTTCTATTCCGAAGACAGATATTTTTCCTTTAAATTACAGACATTTTATTAGGTCGAAAGATACCCAAACGGCAACGTTAACTTGGGGCCGAACTCCCCCTTAGGTGAACTATATTACGAACTATAAAATAAATCCAGAGGATTTACATTCGCGCATTCATACAATTCGTTCAAGTACCTAGGTTGGTTGTAAATCGACCTGTAGGAATAAATAATTGAATTATTTATTCTCACTCTAACCCCCCTTTTGCCCACTCATAAACTAAACCTACCGTTAAAATTACTAAAAAAATATACATAGTTCAAAAGCCAAATAGGCCTATTTGGTTGTAAACTACACATCAGGGGAATAAAAAAGAAATTTCTAGATCAAAGATCAAAAAAAGAATTCCAACTAAAAAAAATTTTACTGAAAATGGAACTCTAGATGAACCAAATGGATCGAATCCACATTCATATACAGACACTTTCTCACTGTCTGGTTGCTTTACTCCTACTATATAGGAAGCCCCCGATATAATAGTAGAAAGGGTGATACTAAATAGTATTAATACAAATATACCTAAAAACTCTGTACTCATTATTTATGATAAGACGAGGTCAATGGGAGTCGAACCCATAACGCCCAGATGACAGCCGGCAATTTTACCTTTAAAACTATAACCTTATTATATAATTATTTATTACCCTCGGACTAAACCAAGGGATCAGATAAAACCCTCAACATCTATTATTCTACCCTAAATCAACGAAGATAATTAAAGACGCAACCCCTACTCAAGAAAAGGAAATGATAAGGGGAAGTATAAATATTTTATATTTGAGGCCGAGACGACCCCAATAATCGGTAGGAATAATGATAATTATTCTCGCAAATTTTTATTGTAATTACCATATTGTGGGAAAATATATAATTATGTACGAAATATAGAATAAATAATTCAATTATTGTTTAACCTTGTTCAAATCTCGAGACCTCCTGACGACTAACTTGAGTAAAGGAATCTTGTCTCTTTATTCCTATGCTTTTGGCCTGAGTTAACACAATAGCCCCTATCATAGCACTCAATAAAATAAAACTAGCTAAAATAAATAAATAATAATAATCGGTATATAAAACACGCCCTAATACCTCAATATTTGACGTTTTTTCAATAAAATCTCATCTCAAATATGAGGACCCCTCAAAAAGACTATTAGACTTTCAACTAGAGAAAATTAATACCTCTAAAATTACCACAACCCCAATTATAAATCCAGTTGGCATATAATTAGACATATCTTGAGGATTGTCACCTAAATCTGTCAGATTTAACATCATAATTACAAATAAGAATAAAATTGCAATTGCCCCTACATACACGATTAAAAAGATAAAGGCTATAAACTCCACTTCCAATAAAATAAAGAGCATCGCTGCACTAGTAAAAGCCACAATAAGTCAAAAAACAGAGTGCACTGGATTTAATGCAGAGATCACCATTATACCCGATAAGATTACACCAAATGCAAATAGATAAAATAACCCTTCCATCACTCCTAAAGAGGTTTGAACTCTTGTCTCTAAGTTGAAAACCTAATGTCTTTACCACCTTGACCATAGAAGCAGAATTACGGAGAATATAAACCCGGGAAAATATTATACAACTCTGAAAGTTAAATTAGAGCCCCTTGAACGGAAATCCACCCTTCTTTTGATTAATTATGAGAAAAGAGAATTGAACTCTCGACCTTGGGCTCCACAAACCCCTGCTATACCACTTAGCTATTCCCATGTAACCAACCTTAGATTGAGATACTACCCAAACCGTTGAATATAATTATGTAGGAACAATTCAATAAATAATTCAATTATTTCTTATTATTCGGTAGGTTAAAATATTTAACCCCATGGGAATCTTACAACCGAAGGTTTATATTGCGAATTATAAAATAATTCGCGCAATTTCTTCGTTCTCGATTGATTTTTCGACGACCCAAAGCAAAGCTTCGGAATCGACCCTTATTTTTACACTGAAACCCACTCTTGATATATAATTGAACCCTTTACTACATCTATCACTGAAAAAGGGAAAACCCCCATTAAAAAAATTAATAAAATCAATGGCACTAGAGTATAAAATTCACGTCTATTTAAATCTCTAAAGAAGTAAAGATATTTTGAAGGCGCCCCAAAGCACACTCTGTTGTATAAATATATAGAGTAGCCCGCGGATAAAACTACCCCTAAGGAAGCCAACACCCCCTCAATCACACTATACTCAAACGCAGCTAATAGAGAAAGGAACTCTCCTATAAAATTACTACTTAAAGGTATAGAAGCGTTTGCTAAAACTAAGATTAATAGTAACGTAGCAAATAGAGGCATAGTTACAGCCACCCCACGATAATACCTTACTAAACGAGTATGAAACCGCTCATATAATAAGGTAACTCCAATGAATAAAGCAGAGCTTACTAACCCATGACCTAACATCAAAAATACTGCTCCCACTAAACCTTGAGCTGTATGACTAAATAAACCTAATGTTACTAATCCCATATGAGCAACAGAAGAATAGGCTATTATACGCTTTAAGTCCACCTGTCGACATGTTGTTAAACTACCGTAAATAACGGCCAATAAACTTAAAGTTTGTATCAAAGGAGCAAAATACTCTGACGCATCCGGCAACAATGGTCAAGAAAATCTTATAAAACCATAGCCCCCTAATTTCAATAATACCCCAGCCAAAATTACCGAACCTGCCACTGGAGCCTCTACATGTGCTTGAGGTAATCATATATGAAAAGGCATCTTTGGTATTTTAATAGCTAAACTTAAGAAAAACCCTAAAAAAATAAAATATTGCAACTCCTTTTCAAGGGTTAAACTACATAAAGCCTGATAATCTGTACTACCTGCATGACTATATAACGTAAATATGGCCAACAACATAAAAACAGAACCGATAAAAGTATAAAAAAAGAAATAATAAGCTGCTTGTATTTTTTCTTCTCTAGAACCTCAAATCCCAATTATTAAAAACATTGGAATTAATACCCCCTCAAATAAAATATAAAACCCTACTATATCAAAAATTGAAAACACGCCTATTAATAATACTTCCATAAATAATAAACATAATAAAAACTCTTTAATCAAAAATCTAATCGAATTTCAACTTATCAAAATACAGATAGGAGTCAGTAATGCGGTCAATATTATAAAAAAAAGAGAAATGCCGTCTATAGCTATAGGTGCCGCCCCAAATATTGGCTCAATGCTTGAAATTCATTTTAACTTCATCATTCCTTGAAGGTTCCCTTCCCCATCAAAAGAAGCCCATAAAAGGATTGTCATAGTTAATGTTAATAAGGACCAGTCTAACGCTCTTCTTCATAAACGGGCTATATTATCCCTAGGTGTTATCAAAATAACAAATATCCCTATCAAAGGGGTTATAAATACTAACTCTAACATGAAATCAAAGTTTTACCTTGGTAATCTTAAGCTCTGTTTTAGATCCGAAGGAATAATTATGTACGAAATATAAAGCTTAGTATTTACTAAGATTACGAATTGATAAACTCGTTAAATAATTCAATTATTTCTTATTATTCGGTAGGAATATTACGAATTCACCGTGTAAATTTGCACAATTCGTTCAAGCTCAGGGAGGTGGGGCTTGAACCCACAACCAACCACGCCCAAAGCGGATAATCTACCTAACATTGATATACCCCCTGCCTCTATACGACGAGAACGGGAGTTGAACCCGCATATTACTGCTTAGCAAGCCGTCGCTCTTTCCACAGTCAGCCATCTCGTCCGTCTAATCTGCAACCTTTATATCCCCTTGGTATGTTATAATTCCTCCAATCAACCCAACGGAGCCACGAATCCAGAGGGATTAACCCCCCAGATTCGCACTCACCTTAACCTCATTAAAGCCCAAATAGGATTAGGAACGCTATCATTAAACAGAATAATCCCATAGCCTCCGAGATCGCAAAACCTAAGATTGCATATGTGAATAATTGTTGTTTTAAAGAAGGATTTCTAGCATATCCTATTATTAAATTTCCAAAAACTGTACCAATTCCGGCACCACTTCCTGCTGCTCCAATTGAAGCGGCTCCTGCACCGACAAATTTTGCTCCAGTTAAAATTTCAGTTGCCATTAAAGCTTTTGTTCTCTTTACTAAACATCCATCACACCCTAACAGGCCCATGCCCCCTGTAGGACTTGAACCTACAACCTCTTACTTACAAGGTAAATGCTCTTCCAATTGAGCTACAGAGACTCTAGCCCCCCCTTTAATCTTACCTGTGTCTAATTCCCTTAGCCCGAAGCAAGTCAAGAGAATCTTTAGCTTAAGATTACTGATGCTTCGGACCTAAATTCTCTTACGTCCATCTTTTAATGCTCATCGCCCCATATAGGCTTCTAAAGGTAATAAAATTAAAAAGTAGACAAAATAAAAAACCGACGATACTTGACTTACGAACAAATACGGCTCTTCAGGCGGCAAACCCCCTAATCAAGTTAAAAGAAAAAAATCACCTACGAAAAATCAAAAGAATATCTCACCTAAACGTCAAAAACCAAACCATCGATGTCGGGCCAAATAAGGTAAAAGAAATAACACCACTATACTTGATACCAAGGCTACTACCCCTCCCAGTTTATTTGGTACAGAACGCAATATAGCATAAGCAAATAAAAAGTATCATTCTGGTTTTATATGGACAGGAGTCACTAGTGGATTCGCCTCTTTATAATTTTCCGCGTCTCCTAAGGCATATGGAAATAAAAAAGCCAAAATACAAATAATTAAAGCATATACCAAGAATCCGTATAAGTCTTTTACACTATAAGAATAATGAAAAGCAACCTTATCCACTTCGGATTTTAATCCTGTTGGATTCCCAGAACCCTCTTCATGCAAGCCAATTAAATGTACAAAAGCCAACCCAACCAACAAAAAAGGAAATAAATAATGAAAACTATAAAACCGGTTTAAAGTCGCATTTGACACACTAAACCCCCCTCAAACTCATCTCACAAGTTCGTCCCCAATATAAGGAACCGCGGATAGTAAATTAGTTATAACTGTAACCGCTCAAAAAGACATTTGACCTCAAGGCAACACATAGCCAAGAAAGGACGTTAATATCATTAGTAGAAAGATTATCACTCCTACATTTCAAGGCATTACTTTTCGAAAACTCCCATAAAATAAACCTCTTCCAATATGTAAATAAACAAATAAAAAAAACACAGAAGCCCCATTAGCGTGTATATATCTCAAGATAAACCCTAAGTTTACATCACGAGTTATGTGCTCTACGGAAGAAAAAGCTAAATTTACATCCGGACAATAATGCATAGCCAAAAAGATCCCAGTTACAATCTGAACCCCTAGACAAAGCCCCAATAAAGAACCAAAATTTCAAAAATAACTTAAGTTCGATGGAGAAGGCAAATCTATAAGCAGTCCATTAACTATTCCTATAACGGGATTTTTGTTTCTAATAGATTTAGTCATTTTTTCGTCTCATTATCAACCAGGAAGTCGATTGATTTCAATTCATCCATAATCGTCGCTCCGATAATTAATTACTCAAGCTTAAGATTGTCTCTATAAACCAGAATCGAACTGATATAATTTCGGTTAACAGCCAAAAGCTTTACCATTAAGCTATTATAGAGCAAATATAAAGCAATTTAAGCCATTAGGTTAAGCGAATAAAACAAACCTAAGAATAATTTTGTTTATATTAAGGCTATATAAAATAAGAACGATAGGAATCGAACCTATAAAGACCTGGCCCTAAACCAAGCGTGTCTACCGATTTCACCACATTCCTCTATTACGAAGGGCCACTATGATTACAAAAATCCTACCGAATAAATAATTTAATTAATATTGAAACCTTTAGGTTAAAAAATTAATTCTCTAACTATATTACAAATTCGAGATTTTAATTAGGCTCAGGTCAATCCACCAAAGAAACCATTAAGTTAAAATATTTATAAAATCAGAAGATGTTGGAATCGAACCAACGCTAAAAACTTTGAAGGCTATTGGTCTGCCATTAACCTAATCTTCTCCAAAGAAACCGAAAGGGCAAATTGTAGCTTCATACAATTAAAGCTTAAAAAAGAAGTAAATAAAGGTACAGGAGTCGAACCTGCATTAGTTAAGATCAAAACTTAATGCCTTACCTTTTGGCTAACCTTTATAAAAATTTTACTTATATTACATAATTAAATTCGACACCTCATTTACCCCAAGGGGTAAATGATTTTGATAAAACGATTATGAACCTCACCAATACATAAAAATAAAAAGAAACAATCAAACCACATCAACAAAATGCCAATATCAGGCTGCCGCCTCAAATCCCAAGTGATGATGCCTTGTAAATTGGTGATTTATTAATCTAAATAAACAAACAAGCAAAAACGAACTTCCAATTAACACATGCGCCCCGTGCGCTCCAGTTGTCATAAAGAAAGTCGAACCATAAATCGAGTCCGAAATCGTAAAGGGAGCCTCAAAATACTCCATACCTTGCAAGGCTGTAAATATTAGCCCTAATGTCACTGTTAAAGCCAAACTTACTATGGCCTCTTTTCTTTTACCACTAATAATCCCATGATGAGCTCAAGTTACTGTAGCCCCCGAGCTTACTAAAATTGCCGTATTTAATAGCGGGATTGAAAAAGGATCTAAGGGTTCTATTCCCCTGGGTGGTCAAACCGCTCCTATTTCAATGGTTGGCACTAAACTACTATGAAAAAAAGCCCAAAAGAAAGAAAAAAATAAACAAACCTCAGATAATATAAATAAAAGCATTCCATATTTTAGCCCTTGTTTAACTATAAGTGTATGATGACCTTGATAAGTTGCTTCCCTAATTACATCTCGCCATCAAATCACCATTGTAAGGACAAGTGTACTTAATCCAAGAATTAATCCTCAACTTTGACTATAATGAAAATACATTACGCCACCCACTGTAGTAAAAAATGCGCCACAGGCACCAATATATGGCCACGGGCTCGGCTCTACTAAATGATAAGGATGATATGTTTGTTCCATCATTGATTCCCGTTTATTCATAACACATAAACGTATAACCCCATGGGTATTAAACCTCTAACTATATCGCACATTCATACAATTAGTTCAATTGTATTAATTTAGGGTAAACCCAGTAGGACTTGAACCTACAACCTCTTACTTAGAAGGTAAATGCTCTTCCAATTGAGCTATGGGTTTCATTCCTTTAGTCTTAGATCATTATTTTCCCCACTAAGGAAATTTAATTGTATATGGATTATCATTCGTTCGAAATATTTCGAACGAATTCTATTGCGTTAATTATATTTAAACCCCCTATATTAAATTTTTTACAACCTAGGGCTTAAACATATTTCTAAATTATATAATTAGGTTGAACTTAAAGATTATTGGAGAAGATTGGGCGCTTTATTAATTTAATGAAGCGCAATTGTATCACCTAAATAGATTGTCGTTAATAAACAAAAAACATAAGCCTGAATTACCGCTACCATTATCTCTAATAATGTTATAAACACTAAAATTAATACAGGAAATAAACTTAAAACTATAAGCCCGTTTACCATCATATTAAACGCAAACCCCGATAATATCGCAAACAATAAATGACCAGCAGATATATTGGCTGCTAATCGAACCCCTAACGATATAGCTCGAATCATATAACTCATCGTCTCAATAAGAACAAGAACCGGAGCCAATACTAAAGGCACGCCCCCTGGCATTAAGATACTTAAAAAATTTAATTTAAAAGAAATAAAACCAGATATTGTTACAGCAATTATTATCGATAATGACAACCCAAATGTCATCACTAGATGTGCTGTTGGTGTGAACACATAAGGGAATAAACCCAAAATATTTAACATAGCTATAAATAAAAATAGACACAAAATAAAAGGGAAGTATTTTTGACCCTTTTGACCTAAATTATCTTGGACAACGGATCGCATATTACTATGAATTAACTCCATCACTGATTGTCATCTACTTGGTATTAATTTGTCTCCTCTTAACAATAATCAAATTGCAGTAACAGCTAACACCATCATCATTGAAGAATTAGTAAATGTAATCAATCAATCCCCTAAAGAAGCTTGTATTGTTATTAATCTTATTACATTAAATTGATCAAAATAAGCCGCTAACATCACTTCATCGTTTTTACCAGATATTTAATGCGTAGATTCGCCTTCGCTAACCAACAATTATGAGCCCAAATATAATAATATCAGAAATATTACTGGCCAAACCAAAAGGCTAAATAATTACCCATTAACTTATATCATACACTCTTGATTTAAGGTCGACAATTTCTCCACTTATAGGCCTATTTTTAATGGGAATATTGGATAAATGTTGATTAGGGTTAAACAACCGAAACGAACTCTGGATAACGCTCTACTATACTCAAAGCGCCGGAGTACGGTAGGTTAAATTACCATAATAATATAAGGCTAAAGCGTTATATTACTAACTAAACATAGATTTAAAAATTACAACCGGCGCAGCTGATTCCGTCTCGGCTGCTGGGGCTGCCTCCTCCTTTGTTAACTCGGCGTGTGCCCGCAACGCTAACTGTTGTTGTAATCTAGGCAATATCTCTAACACGATTAACGAAAATAATAACGATAAAATAATTAATGCTCAGGCATACTGTGGCATATAGGCTACTATATCTAAGTGTGGCATTTTAGTGTAGCTGGAGTCGAACCAACAACTTATAAGTTAAAAGCTTATTACTCTTCCCCATGAGTTTTACACCACCCCAGAATTTATGGCTTATATAAATTACTTACAATTTATGATTGAGGCCGGGTAGGCCTCATAATTTTTAAATATATACCCAGTTTTACTCAAGAGTTTGAATTAAATATATCGGAAATATTACTAGCGATATTACGAATTTATTGAAAAAATAATTCCCCATTAATTTATATCGTATAATCTTGAGATAAAAGAAAATTAAGCCTCTTGCGATTGTGTGGCCACTCAGTTAATATATTTATCTAATGATACGGCTTCTATCACTATTGGCATAAAAGAGTGATTTGCTCCGCATATTTCAGAACATTGACCATAAAATATTCCCGGTCTTTTAATAAAAAAACTTGTGTGATTTAAACGCCCTGGCACAGCATCTATTTTTAAAGATAAACTAGGAACCGCAAAGGAATGTAAAACATCCGCCCCCGTCACTAAAACTCGCACTTGTGTTTGTATCGGCACAACTAATCTATTATCTACCTCTAGCAATCTTAAATCCCCACTGTTCAAATCAGAAGTTGGAATCATGTAAGAATCGAATTCGATTGTTTCCGGCCCATAATCTGAATACTCGTAGGATCAATACCATTGGTGACCTATAGCCTTTATTGTTAAAGCAGGGTCAATGACTTCGTCCATTAAATATAACAATTTTAAAGAAGGAAAAGCAATAAACACTAATACCCCCGCAGGAATTAAGGTTCAAATGATTTCTATTAAAGTACCTTCGAATAGATATTTATTATATCGTTTAGTAGTTAAAACTCTAGCAATCATCCATAAAACGATTGTAGTAATTATTACTAATATAAACATTATTTGATCGTGAAAAAATATTACCTCTTCCATTACCGGACTTGCTGCATCTTGAAATCATAATTGCCATGGCTCAGGAGTATCTTTAAATGTAAATATTGATTGTACGCAGGCACACAATGTGTACGCACATGGTGATAAATAATACGCCATCTTTTCTTGAATAGGCTGAGACGGAATTGAACCAACTTCCTTGACGTTATGAGCGACATGCTTTACCTATAAGCTACCAGCCTCAACTTCTTTAACATTACTTCATCAATGGAAACCAAAATTCGGTAGGTTAAAATATTTAACCCCATGAAAAACCCTATTTAATACCCTTCTTACTAGTAAGAGAGAGAATTGAACTCTCAAAAATACCGTTTACAGCGGGACACATTGCCATTCTGTCATCTTACTTCAAGGGGGATCATCCATGAATGCCCCCCATTTACTACAACTCAATTGTGTTTAATATATTGTCTTCTCGTTGAATATAATTATGTCGATAACCCTACAACCGAAGATTAAGAATAAAGAATTATTAAATAATTCTTTATTCCTACCGATATTTAAATCACAAAGTTAAAACGATTACTCAATTCATTTCAATTAGTTCATATTCGAAAAATTAGTATTTTGAACAAGCTTAGTAATCTTAAGCTTCCATGATACACATAGATCCTATCAATGTCTTATTCTCAAACAGTCTTAATAGAAACATAGAATGATATTTTACTTCTCCCTTGAGATGCATTCAGGGATTAGATTTTAAGGTCTTTACCTTTAAACTTAATTTTCATAAGCCTTAATTGTATCGTAGCTACCCAACAACCTTTTCATGTACGAATAGATTTAAATTCGTATTATTAGGTAATTGGTACACCAGCGGATACCTATCACTCGGTCCTTTCGTACTAGAGTGTAGTTATATCTAATGTTTCCTAAACAAATTGTAGATAGAAACCGACCTGGCTCACGCCGGTCTGAACTCAAATCATGTACGGTTTTAATGGACGAACAGTCCAACCCTTAGAAGCGGCTGCACCTCTAGGATACCGCAATTCAACATCGAGGTCGCAAACATCGTCGTCGATATGAACTCTCGAACGATATTACGCTGTTATCCCCATGGTAACTTTTATTCGTTGCTCGTTAGCAAACCCACTCTTAACTAACGGGTCATTATAACCCACAGACGGGTAATTATATTACGAACTTATTTAAATTCGTACATTGTTCAAATCTAAATAATTACCTCCGTGTCAGCTCGGGGGTCCCCCTTGCTGTCAGGCTTTTTACTCTATTATATTATTTACCTTATGTACACCTTCGTTACTTTTTAGAAGGCGGTCGCCCCAACCAAACTGTCCGGCTTATACTTGTCCAATACATGAATTCAGTTGAATTCACGGGTTAAGTAAGTTTTTTTTATAATTAATGAGTGGTTTTTCATAACGTACCCACATAATCTACACATTAATTGGAAAAAAACAATATAAGCTTCCAGTAAAGCTCAATGGGGTCTTCTCGTCTTACAATTTGTACGTAGCATCTTCACTACGATTTCAATTTCATTGGTTTTTATCTTGAGACAGTGGGGCATTCGTTACGCCATTCATACTTGCCAACAATTAATTGGCTATTGATTGCGCTACATTATCACGGTCAGATTTACCGCGGCCATTTAATTGTCCTTAATCATGTTACTTCTTCGACCAAAGGTCGGGTCATAATCACATGGGTTTAGATACAACCACTGGGCAGGCCTCACCTCCAATGCTTCAGCCTTACAGGCTTTTGGTGGAAGCTATGTTTTTGGTAAACAGTCGACACCCCCTCTTTTCTGAAGCCAATTTTTAAGCCCGTATGGGAATAACACCTCAAAAATTGGCACCCCTTCTCGCAATCTTACAGGGTCATTTTGCCGAGTTCCTTAAGATAAATTCTACCATCACTTTAAGCCCACTTGTGTTAGTTTAAGTACAGCTTATTAAATTAATTTTTTCACTTATTAATCTTTCCCCATTGTGCATAATTAACTTTTTAATTCTCACTCTTAGGGGCTGTATAACCCAATCTTGATAATCTCAACTATTGGAAACCTAGGGCTATGAACAGTGATTCTCACACTGTTTTTTACTCATGCTCGCATTATCACTTCTGATAAACTTTCGTAATTTAATCAATCAATTGTATTACAGAACGTTCTGCTACCATTATATTACATTCTTTTATATCCAGAGTCTCGGCTTTAAACTTAAGCCACCAAAATTTTAGAAACCGATAAATTTATCAAGTGAACTGTTACGTAATCTTTCAAAGATGGCTGGCTCCAAGCCCACTTTCTTGTTGTCTCTATCTATCAGCTCCTTTTACACTTAGTTAATTTTTTATGGCCTTAACTTCTGATCTAGGTTGTTTCCTTTTTGACAATGGACCTTCTCGCCCACTGTCTGTCTATCATCTTTCTTCTTACACTTTCATAGTTTGGTTGAATACACCCTATAGATGTCTCCATTCAGTGCTTTACTGTGTAAGAATAAATACAAACCAAAGGTTTATATTACGAATTTATTTAAATTCCCTCAATGACGCACTACTTAAATAGCTTTCGCAGAAAACCAGCTATTTCCTAGTTCGATTGGCATTTTACCTCTAACCACAGATCATCTGAGATTTTTGCCACAATCACCAGTTCGTTCCTCCACTTCCTATTAGGGATGCTTCAAACTGCCCATGGTTAGCTCACTAGGTTTCGGGTTCTATTTGACTAAAGCTCTTAATTTAAAACTCATTTTCACTACACCTGCGTCTATAAACTTAAGTTTGCCAAATATTTTTCTCACGAACCCATTATGCAAAAGGTACGACGAATTTCGTCTGCTTGTATATAACAAATTTCAGAATCTATTTCATTTTAAGAATCCAATTTATGGATGCTTGCTTTATTCTCTTTCAACTTTCCTTCACAGTACTCGTACACTATAGGTATGTTATAAGATTTAGTTTTAGATGTATGGATCACCTGTCTTCAAATAATTCTACTCTTTAAATGCAAGTTACAGAATAAATAATATTCCCCTATAACTATGCACCATAATCCTTGTAAATTATAACAATCTACGGGGCTGTTAACCTCTGTGGATTTTGATTATTATGAAAAATGATTTACCCCAAAGGGAAAATTCTTTGGATTAGATCTACTCCGCTTTCGCTCGCCACTACTAACGGAATCTCGCTTGATTTCTTTCCTCTCTAGTACTGAGATGTTTCAGTTCCTGAGATTTAAATTTATAATAGCGTTTTCTTATGGAACTTCGGCTTCATTTTTTCTTCACCGACTTTTCGTGTTTAATAACGTCCTCATTATAACATCCTAGTCATCCATTTGTTATTTATTTATACTAATTTTTATTCAATCTAAACCTATATTCCCACCTTGTTATTTATAAACCTAAGGGTCGAATATTATGTTGGATATTCGCGCACTCATACAATTCATCTAACTATTTTGTTAAGATTTTATGTACGCTTA